TTATAAATCTCCAAAATAATGCATAAAAATACTGCAAATAGAGCCATTGTGACCCCCATAAAGGGGGTAGTTCCCCACCCAGGAGCGACTTTACCATACTCCGAATTCAATGGTTTTAATAAATCCCCTACAGGAGTTCGTCTTGGACTAAATCTGGAACCACCTTCAGCCATTTGTGTAGCCATAAATCTTACTGCGTGCATTGTTTTAGATCTGTTGACTTTATATACCATTCCCTTGTAAATAAAGAATCTTATCGTAGATCATCCATCGGGTCTTGAAATTAGCTAATAATGGAAACTGCAAACCTAGTCGCCATCTTCCTATCTGGTTTACTTGTAAGCTTTACAGGATATGCCCTATATACTGCTTTTGGGCAACCCTCTCAACAACTAAGAGATCCATTCGAGGAACACGGGGACTAGCTGAAATGATGAACCCCCCAAAGCAATGGGGGGTTCATCATTTCAAGAGAATGAAAAATCATTTCACCTTTTTAGTCGGAACCTTAGGTGGTTCTCGAAAAAAGATAGCAAAAAAAAGAATCCCTAGAGTTGAGACCAGCAAGAATGTATAAACCAATGCTTCCATAGATTTGATCGTGGTTTACAATTATAGCTTCCATACCTGTTTAGTGGGGTGAATTTCCCGGATAAAGAAAGTGCAAGAAAAGAAAGAGTCTGAGGTCATTATTCGAATCAACATTTCTCCGGTACCCTATATCAAAGATAGGCCAGACATATGAGAGAATAGTTGATCAGACTGCTTCTTTCTTTGTAGTTGGATCCCCTAGTTTTTGGAAGGCTCCAAATTCTACTTGAGCATCTAAATCTGGATCGATACCAGCAAAAACATCTCGGAACAAGGTTCTAGCACCATGCCAAATGTGTCCGAAAAAGAAGAGCAAACCAAAGTTAGCATGTCCAAAAGTGAACCAACCTCGTGGACTGCTCCGAAAAACACCATCGGATTTCAACGTAGCACGATCCAATTCAAAGATTTCACCTAATTGAGCACGTCTAGCATACTTTTTGACAGTAGCAGGATCATTATAACTGACTCCAGCGAGTTCACCACCATAGAACTCCACAGTTACACCTACCTGTTCGACACTATATTTTGATTCTGCCCTTCTAAAAGGAACATCCGCTCTCACAATCCCGTCTCCGTCTAACAAAACGACTGGGAATGTTTCAAAAAAGGTAGGCATACGACGCACAAAAAGTTCATGCCCTTCCTTATCTCTAAAGATAGGGTGCCCTAACCACCCAACAGCTATTCCATCCCCGTTGTCCATCGATCCAGCTCTGAATAATCCCCCCTTCGCCGGATTATTACCAATGTAATCATAAAAAGCTAGTTTATCGGGAATTTTAGACCAAGCTTCTGAGAAACTCCTATTTTCGGCTAGCGCGGCGTTAACTCTTCGATATATTTCTTGCTGGAAGTATCCCTGATCCCACTGATAACGAGTGGGACCAAATAATTCGATCGGAGTTGTTGCTGAACCATACCACATAGTTCCAGCAACCACGAAAGCTGCAAAAAACACAGCAGCGATACTACTGGAAAGTACAGTTTCAATATTACCCATACGTAATCCTTTGTATAGACGTTGGGGCGGACGGACACTAAGATGAAATAAACCGGCTAATATTCCCAATGTACCTGCAGCAATATGATGAGAAGCTATACCCCCCGGAACAAAAGGATCAAAACCTTCCGCGCCCCACGTTGGACTTACAGGTTGTACCTTTCCAGTTAGACCATAAGGATCAGAAACCCATATTCCAGGACCATACAAACCTGTTACATGAAATGCACCAAACCCAAAGCAAGCCAACCCGGATAAAAATAAATGAATTCCAAAGATCTTGGGCAAATCCAAGGAGGGTTTTCCTGTACGTTCATCAAAGAAAATTTCTATATCCCAATAGACCCAATGCCAGATCGCTGCCAAGAAGCACAATCCAGAAAACACAATGTGTGCCCCGGCCACACCTTCATAACTCCAAATACCGGGATTCGTTAGAGTCCCCCCTGCGATACTCCAACCGCCCCATGAATCGGTTATTCCTAAACGAGTCATAAAGGGTATAACGAACATCCCTTGTCTCCACATTGGATCAAGAACGGGATCAGAGGGATCAAAAACAGCTAATTCGTATAGAGCCATCGAACCCGCCCAACCTGCGACTAGAGCTGTATGCATTATATGTACAGAAAGCAAACGACCAGGATCGTTCAATACGACGGTGTGAACACGATACCAAGGTAAACCCATGGAAATACCCCTTCATCAAAGAAAAATGGACACTATGGAACTTTATCACATTGGAAAAGACTATATTCTGAACCCCATTAAGTGTATTATTTCGGCGCAAGGGTTCACATTTATTACGTACCGCAGGGGCGGGTAATAATGGAACAATTGCGTTCTTTCTCTTCCTACGAAGAGATGGAAGCAGATCTATTCTATACCCGATAAGAACCAATACGCAATGGGGAGATTGGGCCCATTCTTTGTAAGTGAATGAATAGATACTTCTTCATCAGTCGAAGGGTCCGGCCGACCTGTCCATAAGAATTTTCCTTTGTTCATTCTTGATTTTTTGAAAGAAAGAAAAATGGTTCGGATCGAGCATCCTAGTGCCCTTGACAATTACAAAAAACGACTTATACTATGAGTAGAGTATCTTTTTTCTTTGTTCATTCTTGATTTCCATCTGACAATGCAGGCATAATCATTTAGAACCTAAATGAAGATTTAGAACCTAAATGAAGAAATACATTTGCAGAATAAATACGTTTGCACATCAAAGTCACCCATAGAACTTAACACTTTTTTCTTTAATGTTATGCCCGTTGGTATTCCAAAACTACCCTTTTTCTATTACCTACAGATAATTCAAGCTAAAAAGGATAAGGATGATGCTGCTTTGGAGAAGGATAAGGATGATGCTGCTTTGGAGAAGGAGAAGGATGATGCTGCTTTGGAGAAGGATGATGCGAAGGATAAGAAGCATCTGATTGAGCAGTGTGCTTGGGTAGACATCTTCAACAGACTTTATCGAGAGAGAGTACTTTTTTTAGGGGCACCAATTGAGAATCAGAACGGGAATTACCTTGTTGGTCTCATCTCTTTTCTCACTCTGCAAGATAAGACCAGGGAGCAATTTTTGTTTATCAACTCTCCCGGAGGATGGGTAATACCAGGAATAGCTATTTTTGATGCAGTGCAACTAGGCCCAAAGGGTGGTCTATATACAATATGCATCGGAGTAGCCGCTTCCATGGCATCCATCGTACTGGTCGGAGGAGGAACTAACAAACGTGCAGCATTCCCTCACGCTAGGATTATGGTCCACGAACCTCGCGTTGCTGATTATAAGTCAGCCGCGGGAGATACGTGCCTGGACGTGACAGAAATCTCTAGACTTCGCCGGCTACTCCTAAGGATTTACGCACGAAAAACAGGAAAGCCCAAGTGGGCTGCATTGAAGGACATGAAAAGAGATTATTTTATGAAACCAAAAGAAGCTCAGCGTTTTGGGATTATTGATCTTCTCGGGTTCTCCTTTACCCTTTTGTTCAAAGATGGCGAGGGCAACCCTATCCCCCCTGACCGTCCTACCAAGATAAATAGCTATGCTAGTCCTAATTACTTTGAGATCCTGGGTAAGGGTATTGGTGGTCGGTCGGAAGATAGCGACGACAAAGAACGACGATATGGAATTCCGATCTTCCCGATGAACACGATGACGACCAAGATCGTCGGTATCGGGAGAGGAGGGCACACGAGATAGCGAATCTCTTAATCGATCATTTGCGTTATCACAAAAATCTAGGTCTTCTCGATATCGAAGATATCAATGAGTATTGCATAGTTCTAATCACAATTCCAGTTCGATCTCCTTCCGTTCAAGTTTCTCGAATCAAATTCTAATCATACTTTGAATCCACCTTGAAATTATTGAATCAAGGTGGATTCAAAGCCTCATCAATCAGGTTAGGATAAATCTAAACCAGCCGATTCCGGATATGATTCAACATGCCAACTATTAAACAACTTATTAGAAAGACAAGACAGCCAATCAGAAATGTCACGAAATCTCCCGCCCTTCGAGGATGCCCTCAGCGCAGAGGAACATGTACTAGGGTGTATGTGCGACTCGTTGAGAAAATGCACTGTGATAAATGAAACAATTTTTCCAGTAGCAACGATTACTATAGTATAAATGAATAGGGTAGAATGGAAGAACTCCTTTTCAAAAAAGGCTATCATATATCCATATTGTTACCTATACTGTGTATGGAATTTATGGTTTCCATTGGCGCAAATCCAATCTCCTTGATTTCAATTGGAGATAAAAAGCAATTCTTCATTGGTAGCAAAAGGTTATCGATTAAGCAGGAAATATACTATTTCAAAAACAGAAAGATGACTTATGCTCCTACTGTTGAAAGAACGGACCAATAGGGTCAGCTACCCAGCCAAACTTGATAATGAAATGCCGTCACTGTATGGATATATGTCATTGTGAAAAGACCTATTACTTGACTGGCTGATTCATCGGTAGAGCCAAACATTGGGAACTGTACAAGTTCCCAATAATACTAATTCAATGAGCGAAAAGGCTCCGGCGTATAGAGAGGACCTCACCGTTTAAGAAGTGACCATAGAAACGATGGAATCCACTATTTCTTACTTGATTCCTTATTATTTTGATTCCTTATTATTTGTTTGATAGCTATGTTTGTAAGAAATAACAAATGGTGGTTGGGAAGGTTATAGTAGCAAAAGCCATCGGAATTGTTATTTTCGACATTCTAAGAATCCGTTTTCGTATGTTTTTCGTATGTAATAGACTAGCAAAGTGAAAGATATCAAATTCCCCTTGGGAAAAAAGGCTGTCCTAGCTTTGAATAAAAGAAAAAAACAGAGGGGAGGGACAACATGGTGCGTACCTGTATTGAACTACTCAGTCAGTTCATTGACCTACTGAGTAAGATTTTAGAGAGCTACCTCCGCATGCTAATCGGCCTGGATCCCGGGGCCCGAGGTGCGGCAATCTTCCTTTCTATCTTGATCGTCGTCTTTATCCTACGAGGATTCAAAGAAATGAAGAGAACAATACGCAGATTAATTAGAATCAGTGTGATTGGTATTGGTATTTGCCTATTCATCATCATAGTACTAGGCAACCAAAAGTAATCCACGGGATGATTCTATATTGAATAGATATATCAAAAGGTTCCATTTTTTATGACCAGAGTTAAACGCGGATATATTGCTCGCAGACGCAGAACCAAAATGGGTGTATTTGTATCGAACTTTCGAGGGGCTCATTCAAGACTGACTCGAGCTGCTACTCAACAGACAAGGAGAGCTTTGGTTTCCAACCGGCGGGATAGAGGCAAGCAAAAGAGAGATTTTCGTCGTTTGTGGATCATTCGTATAAATGCAGTAATTCGAGAGATTGGGTTCACCTATAGTCGATTACTACATGATCTGTACAAGAGGCAGCTCTTTCTGAATCGTAAAATACTTGGACAAATAGGGATATTCAATAAGAATTGCCTTTACGTGATTGCCAATGATCTTAGCAATTCATTCTAATTTGGAGTAACTTATTGTTTTTCATAGGACCGTTTTTCATAGGACCACCTACTTATTGATTTTTTAATGAAAAGGAAAGAGAGTTCCCGGAGGGAATTCTCCGGGAACTCTCTATAAGAAATGAAAATGATAAGTGAAATAGAGTTGGTTCATTTTCTTCTTCCAACACAAAACAAAAGTCGAATATGTTCTACGTAGTTTACTTTACGAACGGACCATCAATTTAGGTTCTGATTTGAGTTCTCATTCAATTGAGGAGTAGTCCTCTTTCTTTTTCGATTCCATTTTTTTTTGGTTCTAGAGAGTGGCTTAGCTCTCTCAAATTGTTTCTCATTTTTAAGAAAGGGTAACAAAGATAAAATACGAGCTTGTTTTATAGCAAGAGTAATTAATCGTTGTTGTTTCAAGTTCAACCTATTTACTCGTCTAGATAGTATTTTTCCTTGTTCACTAATAAATCTAGTAATTAAACTCATGTTTCTATAATCAATTTGATCCCCCAATCCAATCGGGGGCAAAGGCCTACGAAAAGATCGCTTGGATTTACGAAAGGGTGGCTTATATTTTTCCATCTTTTATTCCTTATCCATAAAATCCTATTTATTGATTAATCTCGGATAGACCGAAATGCCATTGGCTCATCTATTTTATATGTAATTCCTTTGTGTTACTTACAATAGCAGCACACGAATTCAACTTATTTATTTATCTCCCCATGCACTGTATGCTTGTAACAATAGCGACAGAATTTGCTCAATTGCAATCGGTCCGGTGTATTGTGTCGATTCTTTTGAGTAATATATCTAGAAATCCCCGACGATTTCTTACTCTTATTGGCAGAATTTTGGACGCAACTGGTACATTCCAAAATAACTGTTACTCTGGGATTTTTACCAGTGGCCATAAACCTCCTTTGGATTTTTGGATTTACTCAACTCTTTTCCCTATTCTTCAATTTGAATAAGAAAAAAAATCAAAGTTGTTGAAATCAAGTTAGGAAGGATTTCGTTACAATCAATAAAATGCAGTAAAGTATAATACAATTCATTTCTACACGAGTCCTAATCTATTTCGTCGAAGTATCATTTAAGATTGATATTTCTGTCCCCCTATTCCGTTTTGGAACCCGAATCCGCTTTTTTTGAAGAGTTTCCTTGAGGAAGGAAAGCATTAAAGTCAATGAAACAGCAACTATTGAAAAGAGACTTCTTATTTTAATCCATCATATTATATTGAGTCCTTCCCACAATAATAACCAGAATTAAAAAAATGGGAATGTCAACGCATCTGGGAATAACCGATTGATCTCTATCAATAGACCCGCTAAAGAACCAAACCATAGAGTAGTTAGCACAGGCGCCACAGAAAGATATGTTTTGATATCTCGCATTGAAAATTCTCCTTCTTTATTTAAAACTAATATAATGAGTATATACAAGAATACATTAGATCGGTATCGGGCCCTAAGAAAACGCAAAAGTCCTCGTTGCTGAATGCATTACCAATCTATCTGATATGATTCTTTTATACATTGGGCATTGGGTTTCACCTTGGATTTCATATGTGCATAATACTACTTTTTTGTATTTTATATTATGAGACGCCAATTTTATGGAAGTGCATGGAGGAAAAACCTTGTGGAAAACAAGAGAGAGATTCTCTACAATGAAACTGTACAACAATTGAAAGGGATGTAGCGCAGTTTGGTAGCGCGTTTGTTTTGGGTACAAAATGTCACAGGTTCAAATCCTGTCATCCCTACCTTATCTTATGTGCAGTAACGGGGAATCCATTAATGTTAATATGGATCGCCTTATCATCATTAGTTTCATTTCATGATACTCCGCATGCTAAGATACATTGGAAAAAAACTATTTCCAGGAGTCCCCCTATCCTGAAAGAACGCTCTTAGTTCAGTTCGGTAGAACGCGGGTCTCCAAAACCCGATGTCGTAGGTTCAAGTCCTACAGAGCGTGATTCCTTTCTCTAACAAATAAAATTCACTTGAGTTGCAAAAATGAGACCTCCTAGATATAAAGCATAGGAGGTCGATGACAAGAAAAAAGAGATTGAACTTAATCAAAAATCCAACTGATCACCGCGTCTGTATTGTAAATAGGCAGTTACAAATAATCCGACTAAAGTAATAGGAATTAGACCTAAGACGATTCCGAATAAAGAAACTTCAATCATTTCGATTTGTTATTTGAGAAGGGATAAAAAGAGAGGTAATATCTATATATCTAAATAGTACTCCGAATCACCTACTAATCTCAATAGCAAATTTGTGGTGATTGAGGATGGAAGTCACTATGGAATATATCTAAACTACGCGGAAAGATAAATTAGGATTTGGATGATTGTCCATTCAATGAATTTCAAATAAGTCGTATCTTGCTCAGACCAATCAATAGAGCTAGGGTTATAGTTGAAGCAGTCAGTAGAAAACCGAAATAACTAGTTATAGTAAGCATAAAGGAACTAAATAAGATCCGTTCTTTTTCCCATATGTTTAGAAAGAAAAGACGTGCCTAAGTTTCTATGTTGAAAAGATATGATGATCCCAAAACAAAAAAGAATCCTAATTGATAATAAGTGGAATCTCTTTTTATTGATCAAGACGTAAAAAAAAACACACACAGGACTAACAATCAATTACCAAGGACCAAGGGTCAAATCAAAATAGTAAAAAATATTGAGCACTAATATGATCCTTATATTAGAACGTTGTTGAAAGAATGAAATTCTCTTTTTGTGGTAACTTGGTAATTCAAACAACAATTGGATTTCAAAATCCTTCCCTTTTTATTTTTTAATTGGATCTTTTTTTATCCTATAAGGACTTTTTCCATTTCCTATCTCCATCTCGAAAGAATAAAAAAAGATCCCAAAATTTATCAAATCAATTAAAATAGTGTTGTTTTCATATACAACTGGATTTTAAGATTCTTAATTCCTATGATTGTCCGGGTTGTAGCCCTTTTTTCTTTCAAAGAAATCTATCCTCTTGTGATCAAGAACTCTCTTTTGGCTAAGCCTAATCAAAGAATAGCTTAGTTCCATCATTCTAGTTTCATCACGAATTTTGCCCACTATCACTTTTTCTCTCCCCTTCTGTCATCGAATAGTTAGACTTAGTACTTAGTATTTACTATTTTACTCTACAAGCATTCGAAGGAAAAGACCTTTCTTTCTACTTCTGTAAAGATGTATACCAACATTCATTTTATCTATTTTGTATGCCTTTGTGTTTTTGGTTGGAGGGATATAGGATAATTTCATTAATGAATTATTACATAGAGTCAAAATCCACCGGACATGGGAAACTTCATTATCTTTCGAAACCAATCCAAATGGAAACCTTATATTATACTATAGCACAGCCATTTTCTATTGAATAGCGCTTGCTTCGGGATAGACAAAGGACAAGAAGGAAAGGAATTCTGTAACTCAATCTTAGTTCAAAGACCATTGCTGTGTCAGAGTAAAGATAGCTATACTGATTTGGTAGACTCTAAATACACCCTAGGTGCAAGATTGACGATCTAACAAGGATGAGATAAGGTATTTTCCATTTACTAATCTTTCTCTTTGACGGAATCGATCCCCCTTTGACTGTAAAAAAATATTGGAGCTCAGTATGTCTGGAAGTACGGGAGAACGCTCTTTTGCTGATATTATTACCAGTATTAGATACTGGGTCATTCATAGCATTACTATACCTTCCCTATTCATTGCAGGTTGGTCATTCGTTAGCACGGGTTTAGCTTACGATGTGTTTGGAAGCCCTCGACCCAACGAATATTTCACAGAGAGACGACAAGGAATTCCCTTAATAACAGGCCGTTTCGATTCGTTGGAACAACTCGATGAATTTAATCGATCCTTTTAGAATTTAGGAGGACTTAATGACAATAGATAGAACCTATCCCATTTTCACAGTGAGATGGTTGGCTGTTCACGGACTAGCTGTACCTACTGTTTCTTTTTTGGGGTCCATATCGGCAATGCAGTTCATCCAACGATAAATAAATGGAATCAGAATTATAGAGCTATGACACAATTAAATCCAAACGAACAAAATGTTGAATTGAATCGTACCAGTTTATACTGGGGTTTATTACTCATTTTTGTACTTGCTGTTTTATTTTCCAATTATTTCTTCAATTGATTAAGAGAAATAAAGGGAATTCTTTTATCTTATTCGGAAAGATAGCAGACTCATAATTATCCATGACTGTTTATGTCTTTAGCATGACGAATTGATGAAATGTGGAGGGAAATGAGGTAAATGGCCGATACTACTGGAAGGATTCCTCTTTGGCTAATAGGTACTGTAACTGGTATTCTTGTGATCGGTTTAGTAGGCGTTTTCTTCTACGGATCATATTCCGGATTGGGCTCATCCCTGTGAAAATGTGATGCACCCTATTGGTGGAGACTTGAAACAGTAAGAACTCAACAAGAAAGAGTCGAACCTATTGATATGCATATCAATAGGTTCGACTCTTTCTTGTTGAGTTCTTTTCGAGTAATACCTTGACTCATCCCGTAGGAGTTGGAATCATAATACCTGATACCAATAAATCTTAACTAATTATTGGTATTAGATTTGTATAACTCCAAAAATAGATTAATTAACTCTGCTCTTTCAAATTCTTACATTTCTTTGTTTTTCATTTGCTGATCTTCGAATTTTTTTGATTGACACTAGGTAAAATAGTGTATCCTTTTACGCAGCAAGAAAGGAATCAAGGAATGAATCAATTTGTGATTTATAGAGACAATATGCTTTACAAATCATTCCTATATTAAAATTCCAATTAGTATAGAAAAAGAAAGAGTCAATTTAGAGCGATAATTTCCATAGGATAATCAAATTCATCAGTATTTTCATAGATATTTTGATAGTTGCCAAAACCCAAGATTTCAATTGTCCCATAATCAAAATACAAACACTTTTTTTTTTCGAAATAGCAGCAGTTTGATTTTCTTAATTCAATTGAGTCACTCTTCTCTTTTTATTTTATCTCTCCAACACACCCTTTGTTATGAATCCAATCAAGGAGTTTCTGATAATCCCGCAATTACTCTTTATTTGACGAATGAGGCTCAGAACCATTATTAGATCGACGTAATGGGATAAAAGGAAAAATTCTTTTGATTTTTTGCAGAAAGAAAATTTGATAAATTATGGATTACTGGTTCAGTTTATACATAGTAAATAGATACTGGAAAATAGCTATTCATGCATTTCAAAAAATATCATAATAGAAGGGCGGGCATAACCCACACTTCAATTTCGATTGAATCCAAGCATTTTTCAATTCCATAAGTTAGTCGTGGGATACAAACAAGTTTAGTTCTTCGATCCTATCTCGTCTCGAAAAAGTAGAAGCAAAAACAAAAAGTGCGTGCTTTCCGCGATCATACATAAAAAAAATGGCATGGATCCAAAAAACCAAGAACCATTTTGCTTTTCAACAACTCGATGTTGGCAAAGCGAATCCACAGATCTAGAAATTCATTTCGGCCAATTGAACCTTCTCAAACTGTTTCTTTTTAAGAACCAAAAATACTTGTGCCAGAATAACGGATGCCAAGAAGAACAAAAGCCCTTGGATACGTAACGGATCTTGAAGTACTATTTCCGCATCACTTTGACCAAATCCACCAACGTTAGGATTACTTGTTAAGGGTTGATCAAGCTTGATGGATTCACCTTCAGAAATCAGAAGCTCTGGACCTGGGGGGATAATATCAACCACTTGCTGTCCATTTGATGGATCCACTATGGTTATTTCATATCCACCCTTTTCTTTACGTACTATTTTGCTTACTATACCTGCTACTGAAGCATTATAGACTGTATTGTTACTCTTACTCCCGTCCGGATAAATCTGACCCCTTCCCCTGTTACCGCCTACATATATAGGATATTTTAAGAAATGAACATCTTTCGTAGTAGCAGGATCCGGGGAAAGAATGGGAAATGTGATTTCACTGTATTTCTGCCCAGGAACAGGGCCTATCACAATAATATTTTTTTTATTAGGACGGTAACTCTGAAAAGACAAGTTCCCTAGTTTTTCTTTTATCTCGGGATCGATACGATCCGGGGGAGCTAATTCAAATCCTTGGGGTAAAATGAGGACAGCCCCCACATTCAAACCTCCCTTTTTGCCATTTGCAAGAACCTGTTTTCGTTGCATATCGTAGGGGATTCTAACAACGGCCTCAAATACAGTATCAGGAAGCACAGCTTGTGGAACCTCAATATCGACGGGCTTATTTGCCAAATGGCAATTGGCACATACAATGCGCCCAGTTGCCTCTCTCGGATTTTCATAACCCTGCTGCGCAAAAATGGGATAGGCATTTGAAATAGATGTACGAGTTATTACATATATCATCATCGAGAGAGAAATGGATCGAATCATCTGTTCCTTTACCCAATAAAAATGATTTCTATTTTTTTGCATGGTCTAATCTTTCATAGGGAAATTGATACAATAAATTAGATAGGTAGTGAGTATGGGTCCCTATCCGCAATTTTGCCTATAGGAGTCATTTCCTGTAACGAGTATAAGTCTCAAAATGGGTAATAGATTTGGAATCTTTTTTAGTACAGAGTGGCATTCCATTTTAATGGATGTCGTCAGATTGAATGACTTCTTCATTCAGTAAGTGAACCATAAACCACTACAAGTGAAGGAGACACACGATTTAAATAGTGAAAGATCCAATATTTCAATATTGTATCTAGAATGACCGGAAAAGCAGAAACGATACCGGATAGAATTTGATGATTATCAAATAATCCAAAATCATTGTAGAATAAATCAATCATTAGTTCCCACACATGAGTCGAGTGGAATCCAATACATGAATCTGTTAATAAGAGAATAGAAAAAGCTTTTAGCGTGTCGCTTAAGTTATATAGGAATTCCTGAAACCAAGAATTAAGAGTGACAAGTTCTTCATTACCTAGAATAGAATAAGCACTTAAAATGGCCAAAGAAGTTATATTTGTCAAAAAATGCAAAAGGATATGTGTATGATCCTCATTTTGAACTCTGAACAATTGGATCGTTTCTTTGTGGATTCCTATATGAAGCCTTTGTATATTTGTCTCCGGATCTTCATTTATCATTTCCTCCAACAAGAACCTTTCTTCCAATTTCATGAATCTTTCTATAACGTTCTTTTCTTGAATATCAGTAAAAAAAGCTTCGGATTGGCTGGTATTCCACCAATTAGTAACCCAAGGTTGTAAATTTTTCTTAAATAAGAGAGAAATGCCCCAAGGCAGAAATACGATAGATGCAAGAGATGTTAGGGAAGTCAATGCTTTCTTTTTGATCACTTCCAATCCGTGATTTTGATTGTTAATGAACCTGATTCATTTGTCGACTCTGTCTAATCTTTGTCTATCTTTGTATCATGGGCATGGGTAAAGCGCGAGTTCCAAGATATGGAACCCCTAATCTATTTTCCATTGTGTAATTGTTTCTAGTTTCGTCCTTGGCTTTCAAAGTATAAGAAGGGTTGATACTCTTTTAGAATGAGTAGAAATAGATCTATCTCCATCGGTCAAATTTCTACTTCATTTCATACTTATTTTTTTCTTTTTGATGAACCCAAATTGAAGTAATAAGTCAAAATAGAATAGAATCTGTATTTATTTATAGAATAACGAACCTTTTGTCCTATCAATCCATTCTTTTTAAACGGATGGCTGTTATCCACAGCGCAGGAATAAAGGGTATATTTCTGAAAAATCAAATACTGATCAGATGATAAAATCCCAAATGCTATTATTCTATTGTCCTCGGTCGTGGAAACAAGAGTTGTTCTATAAAATAGAATGGCAATAATTTCTTCACCAAGAAAGAAGGATAAAATGGATAAAATAGGAATCATTTCATAGGATCCATCTCATCTGATTGATCCTATTAATGGACCCGAAAGATGGATAGTTATCAATTAAAAACATAAGGATTCTGTACTAGGAAATGTTATGATAGAGAGTATGAAAACTTATTAATTAAAGAAACCCACTTTTGGTAGACAAAAAAAAATGGTGCTTCTTTTTCTAGTGATAGTTGCTCCTTCCGTACGTACAGTCCACCTGCTGCGCGGTCCGCAGAACGGAATAGTCGCAGCGGGACGTGAGAAAGAAAATGGGAGCAAACATCTTTTGATCTTTTGACAAAAAAAACCTAAGTTATATTCAAAAGGATTCCGGGTTACTCGTCGTGCTGAGCAACATTCATCTCTTAGTTTGTTGCTTTCTTTCAAAACACTTCAATTGGTACGCGCAAAAAATAGGCTAATTCGGCAGCTTTTTGTTCCATTTCTCGTGGAGTTAAATTCTCATCGGTGCCCGTCCATGGAATGTCTAACCGGCCTCCTATTTCCATATAAAGGACACGACGGGGATAAAGGCCCTCTTTAACTTCCATTCTAATCGAGCGAATATCTTTGATAGGGAATTGCAAGAAGATACGACGATTTCTTCCAGGAAATCCCCAACGAAAAATACGAACTATTCCCTCTTTTCTATCCAATTTGTCATAACCACTACCCACATTCCACGAAATTAGGCACCACAAATAAGAGCTAATGAACAGGCCCGCAATGCCATAGAAAGACATTATGATCCCTTGTGGGAAGAAAATGATTTGATAAGATGTCAACAAGGATATCAGATTCTTGCCAAGATAACTGGCTGTTCCAACTAATAAGAATCCTAGTGAACCTAAAAAAAGGGTACAGGCCCAACAGAAATTCATTATTTTTCTAGAACCCATTAGACGTTCTATCCATACGTGTTCTGATCGCCAATTCATACTGGATCCACTTTTCTTTTATTGGAATTGGTAGAATTCATCCTTTTGGCTCCCGAAGGGACTTTCGTGTACTAATACTATCATGAGCAAAAGTCTAAATTAGGAGTAATTCATCAAATGGGTTAGATTAGATAGAAAATCCCCTTTTTATTGATAGGATCCTCCTTCTATTTTCTATATTTCTTATTTCCATTACTATTTCTATATGCTTACTTTACCGTCCTCTAATCAATTCATTTACAACTAGGGATGCATAAACGTAGATTTATCAATAAGATCATCCTTTTCTTTTTGTACCTAGTGACGCGTCTGTACTCCTTTATTTCCCTTAAATGAAAGAAAAATCCTTATTATGATCCAAAAAGAAATTCATGAAATGTGGTCCCTTCGATTCATCTAGACAATTTTATTTTTTTGCACATGCAAAAATAAAGAAGTCATTGCAATTGCTGGAAATAATAGGCCTACTAAAGGCACAAAAATAGAGGGTAAGTTGAGATCTGTCATAGAATGAGTGCCTCGATTTATTGAATTTCTCTTTGTTATATGTTCTATATAACAAAGAGAAATTAGATTCTTTATAACAGTATTTATTATACATTAGAAGTATATTCTAAGTGAAGTTCTGATTCTTGTTGACACGTATTCCTATTCTTCTAAAACAATTTATCACTAGTCATGAAAATTTGATCCAATGCAACAAACCGGGATTCATAGTCAAAATAAAGAATTCTCGATAGATATAAAAAGAACTATGCAATATGGAACTATTCTTAGTTAGAGCATCTGACTGATACTAAGCTAGGGGGGCATAACTTTTGATTTACCTATCATTTGATTTTTTAGAACCAAGAATCCATTATTGGTATTTTTGATCCTGTCAGAATCCCTGATTACTAATCATTAATAGAGGTATAAAAAAAGATAGATTTGGGAAAAAAGAATAGGATCTAATTTGATTCTGAATGCCAAATGACAGATGAAATTTGTGTCAGCAAAGAAAGTTGTTACTTGAATTCCGATGAACGAAATACTTGGCTCGTCGCTCTCCTACAAATAAGTCCATTTAGCGCCCTACCCCTTTTTTTGTTCAAAGTCAGGGAAAGAACCCATGGAACTGAAATAACTCAGTCAGAACACCTTTTAAAAGATTACGTGGTACCATTGTATCAAATAAACCCATAGGGAATAAATACTCCGCTACTTGCGAATCCTCAGGTACTGGCGTCTTCAATATGTCTTCAATTACTCTTTTACCCGCAAATGCAATAGTTGCATCAGGCTCGGCAATAATGATATCCCCCAACATACCAAAACTGGCTGTCACTCCACCAGTTGTAGGTGATGTAAGAATTGATACATAGAATGATTCTTTTTTTGATTGATAATCATTTAAAGCGGCGGCTATTTTCGCCATTTGCATCAAGCTCAAACTTCCCTCTTGCATGCGTGCTCCTCCAGAAGCACATACAATAATAAGAGGGAGAGATTCATTAGTAGCATACTCGATTAAACGGGTGATTTTCTCTCCTACTACGGATCCCATACTACCCGCTATGAACTCAAAATCCATAACCCCGATGGCTGTGCGAATACCATTTAGTTGACCTATGCCCGTTTGAACAGCTTCAGTTAAACCTGTCTCCAGTTGATAAGAATGGATACGATCTTCATAGGATTCTTCTTCAAAATCAAATTCAATGGGGTCCTCTTGAGGAATCCCGTTTTGAAGCAATTGAATTATAGCTTTATTCAGTTTCTGACAGGTTAAGACAATTTTCTCATGCACTAAGATGTATCGAACTATTGCCACGCATTGTCGTCGAGCAAGTAATTCCTCGGAGGAATCATCCCAAGGGTCCTCCATTGGGAAGATGTCTTCATCTTCAGTCAAATCTGTCCCCATTTCAGAATCAACCTCATTGGATTCCTCCGAGGGTTCTTCCATTGGGAAGATGTCTTCAGGGAACATGTAGTCAGCTTCATTAAAATATGTTTCCATTTCATAATCAACGTTATCGGATTCCTCCGAAGGTTCTTCCATTGGGAAGATGTCTTCATCTTCAGTCAAATCTGTCTTCATTTCATAATCAACCTTATCAGATTCCTCCTCCGAATCAAACATATCAAAAAAAAGAGGGTCCAAGATCATGTTTTCATCCATAGGATGAAAAGTTCCTGGATCAATCAAAAGGTCTATTCTATCTGAACTACTCATTGCCAAGTGGTATTCACAATATTCACAAATACTCATGTTTGATCGCAAAGATTTCTTATAATTCAATATATTACAATTTTCGCATAGAACCCATAAATGTGCGTAAGATGGTTTTTCATTTTGATCGCAATCACTAGTTCCTTCTGAATCACTTTGTAAATGACTAATTCCTTCTGAATCACTTTTACTAAGACCACTTTTTTGATTAAAGATTCCTCGACTACCCCCTCTACTCTGGCTATAAATGTAACTAGTAATATAATTCTGACCAAAAATCTTGCTAATCTTTAAAATCCAACTAGAGAGATTGATATTGTTGGTTTCAGAACGAAGATAATTGATAATGCAATCATTAACATGATCCTTCCAACTGTACTCCGTATCATAGATGTAACGTTCATAATAAGGATCAGAACTCTTATCTTCCCTATTTGGAGTCAGATCACTATTTTCAATATGGACATCAAAAATTTGGTTTTCAATATCGAAATATATGTAGTAACTGTCACCATTACTATCCCTGACTTCACCAGAGATCAAACTCAAAATTTCTGCGAAGCCAAATAAAGGATCCACATTACTTTCACTAAAAATGAACCCACCCCACCAACTAGGAATGGTTTTATCATTATTATTTAGAATCTGTTCTTCTCCTTCGCTACTATGGCCAATAGGACCACGATTCACCATTAATTTACTTAACCCACAACCATTGTACTCTAAATATTGGTTGGGATTAGACCAGATTGAATTTAACCACCGTCTTTCCATAACTACCTTAGGCCCCCTTGCTGTTTGCAAATACAATAG